CTTTTTGGTAATGGTTGGGGCTCAGGCGATTAATAATATTGGTAAACTTTAACTTATTTAATTATTGGTTTGACCGGACTTTAAACTCTAATTAGACATGGTCTTTTTAGGGGGGGGTAGGGGGGGGTACCCTAAAATTTTCGTTCAAGGGGGGGAAATAACAGTAGTATCTGATCTTGGCAATACAAGTGTATGCACCTGATATAGTTTAATGCAACTCTTAGGTTATGTCTTTTTATCATTCATCATAATTACATGAATACATCTCATTGAGTTCCACCTTCACAATTAGCCTTACGGCAGAAGTCCCACATGTGGAGTGAAAGGAAACCTAAAAAAAAGAACCAAATGCCATTTGGTTAACGCCCGGCTTGGTGGGTAACGAGTCGTATGGGTTACACCATTAATCAAATGCCGGATACAGTGCAACCTACTGGGGGGTTTTAATTTTATGGCCCTGAAATAGGAACCAGATGCCAGGAATAGTTCACCCAGTACTACCCCCACAATTTTTGTCCCTGACCTTTCAATAAACGTATTCACTCTGATTAAAGCTGGTTGGTGGTCTCTTACTGCGCATTATTGTTTGTAGGAAATCAACTGTTGTTTATTCATAGAAACTTTGCTCGCGACAATTAATTATTGGAGTTTTCAATTTTTCCTTGTTTGTATAATTTTGTGTTAGTACTCAACTTTTATGTTTATGTCTGTCTTAGAATTATTTACCAAACATAAATGGTCGAGAGATTTTATATGTATATTAATTAAAATGTCACAAACACTTAAAATGTTTCATAACACTATTATTTACATTAATTATGTAATTTATATACCATTATTTTCTACTTACATAATTGTATGTAAAATAATACATATAATGTATATAGTACATAGGTGGTTTTGTAATTTTTATAATATATCTTTAATTACTTTGTTATTTTAGTCAGAAGGTGGTCTAAATTTAAGAGGATGATCTTAGCTTTGGGGGTTAAGGATGGGGGTTAGAGTCCCCCCTTTCTGACTACTTTTTAGACATTTGTAGAATTTCTTATAGTTGAATGACAACGGTGGTTTTTCATACCATTGGTCCTGGTTAAATTCCTGGTAAGAATTTATGTCTTTTATAATTGTTATTCTTATTATTATTTTTATTGTTGGTATGATCGGTCTGGCTTCCAACCCTTCTCCGTACTTTGGCGCTTTGAGTTTAGTTTTGGCGGCCATTGGGGGTTGTGGGGTGTTGGCAAGTTATGGTGGGTCTTTTATTTCCTTAGTCTTTCTCTTAATTTACTTGGGGGGTATGTTAGTAGTTTTTGCTTATTGTGCGGCCTTGTCTTCTGAGCCCTTTCCTGAGGGTTGGGGGGATTGGTCGGTTATTTGACGAATTGTTGGCTGTTTAGGTATTGTTTTTGTGATAGCCTTTTTATGGGGTGGTAATGATTTTTATTGTGGTATTGTTGATGAGTTTCGGGGGTTCTCTGTATTGCGGGGGGAGTTTAGTGGTGTCTCTTTTATTTACTACTTAGGCGGGGAGATATTAATCCTTTGTGGTTTTGCTCTTTTGTTAACTCTTTTTGTAGTACTTGAATTAACTCGTGGTACGAGTCGGGGTGCTCTTCGGGCAATTAGGCTTTTTGGTAATGGTTGGGGCTCAGGCGATTAATAATATTGGTAAACTTTAACTTATTTAATTATTGGTTTGACCGGACTTTAAACTCTAATTAGACATGGTCTTTTTAGGGGGGGGTAGGGGGGGGTACCCTAAAATTTTCGTTCAAGGGGGGGAAATAACAGTAGTATCTGATCTTGGCAATACAAGTGTATGCACCTGATATAGTTTAATGCAACTCTTAGGTTATGTCTTTTTATCATTCATCATAATTACATGAATACATCTCATTGAGTTCCACCTTCACAATTAGCCTTACGGCAGAAGTCCCACATGTGGAGTGAAAGGAAACCTAAAAAAAAGAACCAAATGCCATTTGGTTAACGCCCGGCTTGGTGGGTAACGAGTCGTATGGGTTACACCATTAATCAAATGCCGGATACAGTGCAACCTACTGGGGGGTTTTAATTTTATGGCCCTGAAATAGGAACCAGATGCCAGGAATAGTTCACCCAGTACTACCCCCACAATTTTTGTCCCTGACCTTTCAATAAACGTATTCACTCTGATTAAAGCTGGTTGGTGGTCTCTTACTGCGCATTATTGTTTGTAGGAAATCAACTGTTGTTTATTCATAGAAACTTTGCTCGCGACAATTAATTATTGGAGTTTTCAATTTTTCCTTGTTTGTATAATTTTGTGTTAGTACTCAACTTTTATGTTTATGTCTGTCTTAGAATTATTTACCAAACATAAATGGTCGAGAGATTTTATATGTATATTAATTAAAATGTCACAAACACTTAAAATGTTTCATAACACTATTATTTACATTAATTATGTAATTTATATACCATTATTTTCTACTTACATAATTGTATGTAAAATAATACATATAATGTATATAGTACATACAGTTAATTAGCGCTAAGAAGAACTTTAATCTACAATCTCCGGCTTACAAGACCGGTGCTTTATCTCTAAGCTATTAGGGCATTCTTACAGTTTGAGCATTTTGTTCTCTATATGGGCGGCTAGCGGGTTCAGTACTAGGAACAAAGAGAAGTAAAGTACCGAGCCGATTTGTCCTACAGTAACAAATGGGTGCTCAACTGGTATTCCTCCAATTCATGTTAGCACTAATATGTCAGCTACAAGAATTCAGAACAATATTTGGGATGCTGGGCGGAAGGTTAGCGCCTGGTGTTTTGAAATGTGTATAATTGGCACTAGAAGAAGCACAAGAATAGCAGATAGCAGTGCCATAACTCCTCCTAGTTTATTAGGGATTGATCGTAAAATTGCGTATGCAAATAGGAAATATCATTCTGGTTTAATGTGGGGTGGGGTTACTATTGGGTTTGCAGGGGTAAAGTTATCTGGGTCTCCTAATACATTAGGGTTAAATAGAGCTAGTAAAATTAATGTCAATAGTACTGCGGCAAGTCCTAGGAGGTCTTTAAGCGAGAAGTATGGGTGGAATGGAATTTTGTCTGGTCCTGTCAATAGTCCAGTTGGGTTGTTAGATCCTGTTTCGTGCAGGAGTAAAATGTGTAGGATTGCGGCCCCTGCAACAACGAAGGGCAGTAGGAAGTGGAAGGCGAAGAATCGAGTAAGGGTGGCGTTGTCTACCGAGAATCCCCCTCAAATTCACTGTACTAGGGCGTCTCCTATGTATGGTACGGCAGATAGTAGATTTGTAATAACTGTTGCGCCTCAGAAGGATATTTGTCCTCATGGAAGAACATATCCTACGAAGGCTGTCATTATTACTAGCAGATATAGTACGACCCCAACATTTCATGTTTCTTTATATGTGTAAGACCCGTAGTACAGTCCTCGGGCAATGTGCATGTACAAGCAAATAAAAAAGAAGGAGGCTCCGTTTGCGTGCAAATTTCGTATTGCCCATCCGTAGTTCACGTCTCGGCAGATGTGTGCTACGGAAGAGAAGGCTGTTGAGATGTCCGATGTATAGTGTATTGCTAAGAATAGGCCTGTAAGGATTTGCGTTGCTAAGCATAAAAATAGAAGGGACCCAAAGTTTCATCATGCAGAAATGCTTGACGGGACTGGTAGGTCAACTAGTGAGTCGTTTGCAATTTTGACGGTTTGGTGTTCTTTTCGCGTGAGCGCCATTAAAGGGGTAGTTGTTTCATTTGTTTTGTAAAATTTTAACTAAATAATAGATAGCTGATATTAATTGTTAAAATTGTCACTAAGTTGGTTAAGAAGAATATTGTTAGGTATGACTTAATGAGGCCTTGTTGGGCACTGTTGACAATGTTAATCATTGGGGTTTGAGCGTTTGCGATCCCTTTTGGGCCGATTTTTTCGAATAGCGTTTGGTCCGTTATTTGGGTTGCCATAGTTTGTCCTATTTTAAGGCCTATTTCGGGGACCAGGCGGTGAATAATATTCGGGAAAAAGGCCAGTATATTTGAGAAGTTGTGCGTTGTTAGGTTTGGAAGTGGTTTTAGTTGTTTGTTTGTTATATTCGCCAAGTCTGTGGCGATAAATAGGGCAATTAAAGATACAATGAGTGCGCTTAATTTTAGGGTGGTTGGTATAGTTATTACGGGGGTTTTGGTTGGTAGAAAGTTTGAGGTAATAATTAGTCCTGCCACGATACTTCCTCAGGCTAGTCGCTTAATTGGGTTTAAAATTGTGTGGTTATTCTCATTAATAGAAATAAGGGGAAGTGATCGTGGGTGTCCTATTGAAGTAAAGAAAATAATACGGAGACTGTAGGCAGCTGTGAATGAAGTGGCGATTAGGGTTAAAACAAGGGCTCAGGAGTTCAGGTAGGATGTATTTATTGCTTCAATAATTGCATCTTTTGAGAAGAAGCCTGCTAGGAATGGAGTGCCAGTTAAGGCGAGGCTGCCAATTGTTATGCAGGATGAGGTGAACGGGAGTGTGTTATGAAGGCCCCCTATCTTGCGGATGTCTTGTTCATCGTTCAGATTATGAATAATTGACCCAGAACACAAGAATAGCATGGCTTTAAAAAATGCGTGTGTACAAATGTGTAAAAACGCTAGTTGGGGTTGATTTAAACCGATTGTTACTATTATCAGTCCTAGTTGGCTGGATGTTGAGAATGCGATGATTTTTTTGATATCGTTTTGTGTCAGTGCACAGGTGGCTGTAAATAGTGTAGTAATTGCTCCAAGGCAGAGGCAGGTTGTTAACGCTATTTGGTTATTTTCTATTAGGGGATGAAGTCGAATTAATAGAAAAATCCCTGCTACTACTATTGTACTTGAATGCAGTAGAGCTGATACAGGGGTAGGGCCTTCCATCGCTGACGGAAGTCAGGGGTGGAGTCCAAATTGGGCAGATTTTCCGGTTGCAGCTAAGACAAAGCCCATGAGCGGTAGTGTCAGGTCTATTTCTTTTGAGATTAAAAATAATTGCTGAATTTCCCAGCTATTTAGGTTTATTGCAATTCATGCTATGCTCAGGATTAGTCCGATGTCCCCGACTCGATTATAAACTACGGCTTGTAGGGCTGCAGTATTAGCGTCTGCTCGTCCGTACCATCACCCAATTAATAAAAATGATATGATTCCCACCCCCTCTCAGCCGATGAATAGTTGGAATAAATTATTGGCTGAAACTAGAAGGATCATTGCTACTAAAAATAATAGTAAATATTTGAAGAATTTGTTGATGTTTGGGTCTGAGTGCATGTACCAGGTGGCAAATTCCAAGATAGATCATGTTACATATAAGGCAATTGGGATAAAGATTACTGAGTATTGGTCAAATTTGAAGCTAATATTAAGGTCGAACGTTATAGTATTTATTCATTGTCAGTTTGTGGAAATAGTTTCTACACCCTGGTCTATAAAAATAAATAGGGGGAGTAGGCTAATAAAAAAGGAGATTTGGACAGCAGTTTTTACGTAGGTGGCGGCTCAGTTTTCTTTAAGCGGGGTAGGGCTTAGTGATAATAGAATTGGATAGGTCAGGATTATAAAAATAATTAAGAGGCTTGAGTTGAAAATTAGTGTTGTTATATGCATAACCACTACTTGGATTTGAACCAAGAATAATTAGCTCCTACGGCTAACGGATGGCCGTTATCCTTTAGAGGCCGAGTGAGCCGCGGACTTCAACTGCGGGCCTAAAAAACTAGCAATTTTTTAGGTATGGGCTTAACTCTCTCGGTAGACAAAAGGGTTCTATCCTTTATCTTCAGAATCACAATCTAATATTCTTATTTAACTATGTCTACATAAACATCATCCTCATATAACTTCTGGCTTAATCATAAGTAGAAGGATTGGGGCGAGATGAAGGATGACTAGAAGGTGTTCTCGTGTATGTGATGGTTCTAGGGCCAGTATATGGGCGGGGGTGGGGCCTCGCTGTGTAATTAGGAATATATATAATGAGTAGCTGGCTGTAATTAGTGTTCCTAGCCCCGTTAGGAAAATTGATCAGTAGGATCAGTTAAATATTGAGGTAATAATTATTAGTTCTCCTATTAGGTTTGGAAGTGGTGGTAATGCCAGATTGGCTAGATTAAGAATAAATCATCAAGCGGCTATTAATGGTAAGACTATTTGCAGGCCTCGGGCGAGTAGCAAGGTTCGGCCATGGACACGTTCATAATTTATATTAGCTAGGCAGAATAGTGCGGATGAGACTAGTCCGTGGGCAATTATTAGGATAATTGCCCCTGTAAATCCTCATGGGGTCTGGATTAAAATTCCTCCTGCTACCAATCCCATATGGCTTACTGAAGAATAGGCGATTATGGATTTTAGGTCTGTTTGTCGTAAACAAATTGTTCCTGTTATGATAATGCCCCAGAGAGCCAGAACAATAAATGGGTACGCTAATTCCTTGGTTAGTGGTTCAAGTATTACTATTATTCGTATCATTCCATAGCCTCCTAGTTTTAGTAGGACGGCTGCCAGTACTATAGACCCTGCTACTGGCGCTTCGACGTGAGCTTTTGGAAGTCACAGGTGGACGCCATATAGAGGTATTTTTACAAGAAAAGCTAATAGGCAGCCCGCTCACCAGATTTTATCCCCCCATGAAAATATATTTAGAGCAGTTGTGTATTGAATAGTGAGTATTGATAATGTCCCTAGGTTACTTTGTAGTAAGAGGAGGGCAATTAATAGTGGTAATGACCCCGCTAGTGTATAAAATAAAAAATATGTTCCTGCATTAAGTCGTTCTGTCTGGTTCCCTCAGCGTGTAATTACAATTAGTGTGGGAATTAGGGTGGCTTCAAACATAATATAAAATATTATGATTTCAGTTGAACTAAATGCAAGGGTTAATAAAATTTGTAATGAAATTAATAAAATAATAAAGGACCGTTGCCGGACTAGTGGTTCCGCTATTATGTGGTTTTGGCTTGCTAAAATCATTAGGGGAAGAAGCCAGCAAGATAATACAAGGAGTGGGGTAGATAGGGGGTCTGTTGCTAAATATAAATTTGATGTAGTCCACCCTGCTTCTGAGTCCCATTTTATTCATATTAAACTAATGATTGCAATAACTAAGCTTTGGTAAGTAGTGGTTGATCATAGTCATTTTTTATTAATAAAACAGGTAGTAGGGATGAGTATAATCGTTGGTACTAGTACTTTTAACATTGTAGCAGGTTGAGGTTGTTTAGGTTTTTTATGTCGTGTGTTCGTGAGGTGGCGACCAGTAGGGCCAGGCCTACCCCTGCCTCGCAGGCGGAAAATGCTAGTAGCATTATTGGTGCCGGAGCAAGGATAGTTGACCCTGTTTGAATAGAAAGGAGGGCTAAAGCTATATAAAGGGAAAGCATTATTGCTTCGAGGCACAGTAGGGCAGATAGTAGGTATTTTCGTTGAAATGCTAGTCCTGAAAACCCTAAAACGAATGCCACGGCAAAACTAAGATATGTGGGGGCCATATGGTGGCCATGGAATTGAACCATGTTTTGCTAGGCCGAAACTAGCGGTCTTTCATTAGACTAGCCACCTATTCAGCTCATTCTAGTCCTCCTTGAATTCATTCATAAATCAGGCCTAGGGTTAAGAGAATAAGGATTAGTATTATTCAGAAGAATATTTGGTTAACATCTTGTAGTTGAGTCCCTCATGGGAGTGGGAGGAATAGTGCAATTTCTAAGTCGAAAAGAAGAAATAGAATGGCCACTAAGAAAAATCGTATTGAAAAAGGGAGTCGTGCGGACCCTATAGGGTTAAACCCGCATTCATAGGGGGACAGTTTTTCTGAGTCGGGGTTTATTTGTGGAAGTCAGAAAGAGACTGTAATTAAAATGCAAGACAAGGCGGCGGTAATTAAAATAGTAGTAATGAGTATGTTCATTATTCTTCCTTGGAGTTTAACCAAGATTAGCTAATTGGAAGTCAGCTGTATTTATTGATACTAAAAGAATTATGATCCTCATCAGTAAATTGAAATGTATAAGAACAATCAAACTACTTCACCAAAGTGTCAGTATCATGCAGCAGCTTCAAATCCAAAGTGATGTTGTGACGTAAAGTGATATTTTACTTGTCGTAAAAAACATACTGCCAGGAAGGTTGATCCAATGATTACATGAAGTCCATGGAATCCTGTAGCTACAAAGAATGTTGAGCCATAAACTCCATCGGCGATTGTAAAAGGGGCTTCATAGTACTCTATTGCTTGTAATAGGGTGAAATAGAAACCTAAAATAATTGTTAGGGCTAGAGAATAGATAGCTTGTTTACGATCGCCCTCTATAATACTGTGGTGTGCTCAGGTAACTGTGACGCCAGAAGCTAGTAGAACAGCTGTATTGAGTAGGGGGACTTCGAATGGGTCTAGTGTAATGATTCCTGTTGGAGGCCAACATCCGCCTAATTCAGGGGTTGGGGCTAGGCTTGAGTGAAAGAAGGCTCAAAAGAACCCTAGAAAGAAAAATACTTCTGAAGTAATAAATAAAATTATACCGTACCGTAATCCTTTTTGCACTGGCGGGGTGTGGTGGCCTAGGAAAGTTCCTTCTCGCACGACATCTCGCCATCATTGGTATATTGTTAATAATAAAAGAATTATTCCGATCGGTAATAAAGTAACGTTTTGGTAATGAAATCAGAATGCAGTTCCTGTTGTAATTAGAAAGGCGGCGGCTGCGCCTGTTAGCGGTCATGGGCTGGGGTCAACCATATGATATGCGTGTGCCTGGTGTGTCATTATACGTTTTCTTGTAGATATAGGCTTAGAAGAAGAACAAATACGTAGGCCTGAATTACGGCAACAGCCACTTCTAATAAAGTTAATAGAAATAAAACTGTCGCTGTTAGGAGGGCTACAGCTGGTATAATAGATAATAAAACAAATACAGCAGTAGCAATAAGTTGAATTAGGAGGTGGCCTGCTGTCAGGTTTGCTGTAAGTCGTACACCCAAGGCTAGTGGGCGGATGAATAAGCTGATTGTTTCAATAATGATAAGTACTGGAATAAGTGGGAGTGGTGTACCTTCTGGTAAAAGGTGTCCTAGTGATATTGTAGGTTGATTTCGTATTCCTAAAATAACAGTTGCTAATCACAGGGGAATCGCGAATCCTATGTTTAAGGAGAGTTGAGTGGTCGGTGTAAATGTATATGGTAATAGGCCTAAAACATTAATAGTAAATAAGAATGCTATTAGAGCCGTTAATAAAATTGCTCATTTATGTCCTCCAGGGCTGATTGGTATAAAAAGTTGATGTGTAAATCGATTGATTGATCAGTTTTGGAGGGTCAATAGTCGATTATTGATTCATCGTTGTGAAGGCGCGGGGTAAAGTACTCATGGTAGTGTTAGGGCTAAAGCTATTAGTGGAATCCCTAAATAAATTGGGCTTATAAATTGATCAAAAAAGTTTAGTATCATGGTCAGTCTCAAGGGGTTACTTCTGGTTTTTTTGTTGAAAGCGGGTTGGGCTGGTTGTTAAAAGTGTGGTTTATAATTTTGGTAAAAATAATTGTTAAGAAGACTAATCATGAGAACATAAAGATGCCAAGTCATGGGTATAAAATTAATTGGGGCATTTCACTTGGGGTGGTTGGGAGCCACCAATTCTTTAGCTTAAAAGGCTAACGCTGATTCCCGTTTAGCTTCCTAGTGATGCGTCTTCTAGCATCGTTGATGATCAGTTTTCAAAGTGTTGCAGGGGAACTGCTTCAACTACAATTGGTATAAAACTGTGGTTTGCACCGCAGATTTCAGAACATTGTCCATAGTAAATTCCAGGCCGAGAGGTGACGAATGCTGTTTGATTAAGGCGCCCAGGGACCCCGTCCATTTTTACCCCAAGGGCTGGTACTGCTCATGAGTGAAGGACGTCGTCTGCGGTTACTAGTACTCGGACTGGAGAGTCTATTGGGACTACTATTCGGTGGTCTGTTTCTAATAGTCGGAATTGGCCTGGGGATAGGTCTTGGGTCGGAATTATGTAAGAGTCAAATGTAAGATCTTCATAATCAGTATACTCATAGCTTCAATACCATTGATGGCCGATGGCTTTAACTGTTAGGTGTGGGTCACTAATTTCGTCTATTAAGTAAAGGATTCGGAGTGATGGAAGGGCGATAAGGATTAAAATAATAGCTGGTAGAATAGTTCATACAATTTCAATTCCCTGTGAATCATTAGTATAAACATCAGTAAGTTCGCCAGTAACCATTGCTACAATAATATAAAGAACTAGTGTACTAATAAGAAAGATAATTATTAATGCGTGATCATGGAAGTGTAATATTTCTTCTATAACTGGGGAAGCTGCATCTTGGAAGCCTAGCTGTGAAGGGTGTGCCATTTTTAAGGCACGCAGGGGTTTAACCTACAACTCTGCCTTGACAAGGCAGTGTAATTTTTTACTAGTGTCTTAATTAAAGAAAGTGGCAGAGTGGTTATGTGGCTGGTTTGAAACCAGTTAATGGGGGTTCAATTCCTTCCTTTCTTGAGTAGTAGATTATTTTATAAAATAGGGGGTTGGTGTCTCAGAATTTATAGTCTCAATCCGGATGAACTCGAACATACGCTGGCTCTTCGAATGTGTGGTATGGTGGTGGGCATCCATGCAGTCATTCTACATTTGAGTGGACTAGCTCAACTCATTTTACTTGTCGTTTTGCAGAAAATGCTTCTCATAAGATAAATAGGAACAATACGACTGCAGTTAGTGAGACTAGGGATCCAATAGATGAAATAGCGTTTCATAGGGTGTATGCGTCCGGATAGTCAGAATAACGTCGGGGCATACCGGCTAGCCCTAAGAAGTGTTGTGGGAAGAAGGTAAGATTTACTCCAACAAATATTACTCCGAAGTGAACTTTTGTTCAAGTGTCGTGCAAGGTGTAGCCGGTGAAAAGGGGAAATCAATGTACAAATCCCCCCATGATTGCAAATACGGCCCCTATAGATAGAACGTAGTGGAAATGTGCTACTACGTAATATGTATCATGAAGAACAATATCGATTGATGAGTTTGCTAATACAATTCCTGTTAGACCACCAACTGTAAATAAAAAAATAAAGCCGAGGGCCCATAAAAGCGGTGTTTCTCATTTAATAGTTCCTCCGTGCAACGTAGCTAGTCAGCTAAAGACTTTTACTCCAGTTGGGATGGCAATAATTATTGTTGCTGATGTAAAATAAGCTCGTGTGTCTACGTCCATCCCGACTGTAAATATGTGGTGTGCTCAGACGATGAACCCAAGGAGGCCAATAGCCATTATAGCCCATACTATTCCCATATACCCAAATGATTCTTTTTTGCCAGCATAATAGGCGACGATGTGTGAAATAATTCCGAACCCGGGAAGGATAAGAATATAAACTTCTGGATGCCCAAAGAATCAGAATAGGTGTTGGTAAAGGATTGGGTCACCCCCACCTGCGGGGTCAAAGAATGTGGTGTTAAGATTGCGATCTGTGAGTAACATGGTGATCCCGGCAGCAAGAACTGGCAGAGAGAGAAGTAGAAGAACAGCAGTAACTAAAACCGATCACACGAATAGAGGAGTATGATATTGATTGATTGCGGGGGGTTTCATATTAATAATTGTAGTAATAAAATTAATTGCCCCTAAAATTGATGATACACCGGCAAGGTGAAGGGAAAAGATTGTTAGGTCCACCGAGGCCCCAGCATGAGCTAAGTTGCCAGCAAGTGGTGGATATACTGTTCATCCTGTGCCAGCCCCTGCTTCAACTATAGAGGAAGCTAGCAGTAGAAGAAATGAGGGGGGTAGCAGTCAGAAGCTTATGTTGTTTATTCGTGGGAATGCTATGTCTGGGGCCCCGATTATCATGGGAATAAGTCAATTGCCGAAGCCGCCGATTATTACTGGCATTACTATAAAGAAAATTATTACGAAGGCATGTGCTGTAACGATACCATTATAAATCTGTTCATCCCCAAGAAGGGCCCCCGGTTGATTAAGTTCAGCTCGAATCACCAAGCTTAGAGCAGTGCCGACTATTCCGGCCCAGGCACCAAATATTAAATATAGGGTACCGATGTCTTTGTGATTTGTAGAAAAGAATCAACGAGTAATTGTCACAGGTAAGATGGCTGAGTGCCCAAGCGGTGGGCTGTAGACCCATAAACAGAGATTCAATTCCTCTTTTTATCAAGCCTAGTAGTGTACTTCACGTCGGATTGCAAATCCGAAAAAGCGGGTGACCCCCCCCCTAGGCTTATAATGTTCGACCCCCCCCCCTTTACCCCCACCCAGTAGGCGGGGGGGGGTAGATGAATGCTCGCTGGCTTGGGCGCTTAGCTGTTAACTAAGATTTTGTGGGATCGAGGCCCTCTCATCTATTAAGGCTTTAACTTAATTAAAGTGTCTGATTTGCATTCAGGTTATGTTGGATAGAGTCCTGCAGGTCTTATCAGGGACTAGAAGATTTTAACTTCTACTTAAAGCTTTGAAGGCTTTTGGTCTATGTTATCCTAAGTCTCTATGTAAAAATTGCTGTCAGGAGTGGGGCAATTGGGAGCATTGTTGTGGATAAGATTGCTGTGATTGGTAAGATAATTGTTGTTTTTCCTTTTTTTACTCGTCATGGTGTTTTTGTATTGTTAACGTTTGGAGAAATAGTAAGTGCTGTAATATAACAGATTCGTAGGTAAAAGAATAGGCTGAGAAGGGCACCTGTTACTGCTATAATGGCGATTAAGATTATTCCTTGTTTTGATAATTCTTGTAGTACAAGGATTTTTGGTAGGAAACCTGTCAGGGGTGGGAGTCCGGAGAGTGATAGTAATGTCATTATGAGAATTGCGGCCATGACTGGACACTTTGACCAGCTTGATGCTACTTGATTTATCTTTTTGGTGGATGTTAACATGAACACTAGAAATAGTGTAGTTGTTATGATAATATAGGTTGCTATAACAAGGATTGAAGTGGTATTTGAATAGTTTACGACGATCATTATTCACCCTGTATGGCCGATTGATGAGTAGGCCAATATTTTTCGCATTTGTGTTTGGTTCAGTCCTCCTCAGGCCCCTGTTAAAATAGATAAAATACCTAGAATATCAACTATGTTCGAATCGGTTTTTGATACTTGAAAAATTAAAATTATTGGGGCAATTTTTTGAAATGTCGCTAAAATTAGTCCAACAGGTAATGTTACCCCTTGCATAACTTCTGGTAGTCAAGCGTGTAATGGGGCTAATCCTATTTTTATTCCTAATGCAATAATAGTTATGTGGGCGAGGGAGGTTTGTAACGGCGCATTAATTAAATAAGTGTTTGAAATTCATATGTTGGAGATAACTGTAATTAGTAGTAGGACTGTTGCAGATGATTGGATAAGAAAATATTTAATTGTGGCTTCTGTGGCTCGTGGGTGGTGTATTTGTGATATTAGTGGAAGGATGGCGAGTATGTTAATTTCTAATCCTATTCAGGCTAGAAATCAGTGTGAGCTGGCAGATGTAATTAGGGTTCCTAACCCAATGCTTACTAGAAGAATATATAAAATGAAAGGATTCATCAGTAAAGGAAGGATTTTAACCAACATGTCCGGGGTATGGGCCCGAAAGCTTTCTTTAGCTTACTTTACTAGGAAGTGGTGTAATGGAAGCACTAAGAGTTTTGATCTCTTAAGAATGGGTTCGAATCCTTTTTTTCTAGAGGAAATGGGGAGATTTTAACTCTCATGGTCCACTCTATCAAAGTGGCCCTTTAATATTCAGGCACATTTCCTTAAATATTAGTAGGGAGGAAGGCTTATTATGGCGATAGGGAGAGAAAGGTTTCAGATTAGCAGGGCTATTGCCAGCGGGAGAAAGTTTTTTCACACTAGGTGCATGAGTTGATCGTACCGGAAACGTGGGTATGAGGCTCGTACTCAAAGGAACAATACTGACAATAGAGCGGCTTTTAGCATAAGATTAATGGTGGTAAGTTCTGGAACAAGGGGGTTATGTAGTGCGCCTAAGAATAGAACGGTTGATAGTGTGTTTATTAATAAAATATTAGAATATTCGGCCAGAAAAAAAAGGGCGAAGGGGCCTCCTGCATATTCTACATTAAACCCAGATACTAATTCTGATTCACCTTCTGTTAGGTCGAATGGGGATCGGTTAGTTTCTGCTAGGGTAGATACATACCATATCGCTGCTAGTGGCCACGCCGGAAATAAAAGTCAGGTTGTTTCTTGTGCTATGTTGAATGTCTTTAGGTTGAATCCCCCTGCGAGAATAACAATTGATAGGAGAATCAATCCTAGGCTAACTTCATATGAGACTGTCTGTGCTACGGCTCGTATGCCCCCAATTAGGGCGTATTTTGAATTTGATGCTCATCCTGAGCCTAGGATAGAATAGACTGCAAGGCTTGATAGGGCAAGAATGAGAAGAAGACCAAGGTTTATTTCTATTATTGAGTGGGGCATCGGTATTGGGGCTCATATTGTTAGTGCTAGGGTCAAGGCTATCGTGGGTGCAATAAGGAAGAGAATTGGAGATGAAGCCGATGGCCGGATCGGTTCTTTAATAAATAATTTAACTCCGTCAGCGATTGGCTGGAGAAGTCCATATGGTCCTACTACGTTAGGCCCCTTTCGTAGTTGTATATAGCCTAGTACTTTTCGTTCTAAAAGGGTTAGAAATGCTACTGCTAGAAGTACTGGAATAATATGTATTAGTGGGTCAATGATATGGGTTAGAATGAGGTGCATAGCTGAATGAGGGGATTTGAACCCCTGATTAAAAGGGCTTAGGCCTTTTGCAATTGCCAGGCTCTGCCACATTAGCTACCATTATCTTTGGTTAGTAAATAATTTCCTTTCCTCTTTTATTTGTTTTCAGGAGTTTAGGATAGGGCTTGCTATATAGTATGGGCCCTCTTCTTCCGGCCCTTTCGTACTAGGATAAAGTGAAAATTCATAGATAGAAACCGACCTGGATTACTCCGGTCTGAACTCAGATCACGTAGGACTGTTAATCGTTGAACAAACGAACCCTTAATAGCGGCTGCTCCATTAGGATGTCCTGATCCAACATCGAGGTCGTAAACCCTTTCGTCGATATGGCCTCTGGGAAAGGATTGCGCTGTTATCCCTAGAGTAACTTGGTTCATTGGTCAGAAATTTGATTTGGTATTTCTGGGTCATTATAATGGTCAGATTTTCTGTTGCTTAGAATTGTGGTTCTTGTCTTGGAAATAAATTCATTCCATTCGGGGGCTTTATTTTTCCCCGAGGTCGCCCCAACCGAAGGTACTTAGATCATATTACAATTAGTTTAAATCTTCCTATTTGTCCTTTGAGTTTTTAGTTTCTTTACATGTTTGATCTTCGGCCTAAAGCTTCATAGGGTCTTCTCGTCTTATGTTTGTATGCCCGCTTCTGCACGGGCAGATCAATTTCATTGACTAGGTGCGGGAGACAGTCAGACCCTCGTCGTGCCATTCATACGGGTCTCTATTTAGGAGACAAGTGATTACGCTACCTTTGCACGGTCATAATACCGCGGCCGTTAAACATATAGTCACGGGGCAGGCGGGACCTCTAATACATGGCTTGTTAGCAAGAGGCGATGTTTTTGGTAAACAGGCGGGGTCTAGGTTTGCCGAGTTCCTTCCGTACCTTTTAGTCTTTCCTTTCGGCACTCCTGTGTGGGAATAACGGTTGGTGTAACAGGGTCTTCTTGTTCATTAGGTTTTCGTTGTTGTGCCCTCATTTGTTGGGGTCGTTAATTGTCAGTGTTTTGTCCGAGCTGACTTACACATGTGCATGGAGAGATTCGGTTCTCTTATTACTAATTTTAGCATTATCTCTTCTAAAAATTAGGACGGCTTAATAGTTTTAGGGTATTAAGATTTTGTTATCTTTATTATAGGTTTAAAATTTTCCTGAGCTTTGACGCTTTCTGAACAGATGGCTGCTTTCGGGCCCACTGTAAAAATTTCCTTAAAATAATTATGATCGTTGTACTCCTGTATAAGGTTGTATTCTTCTTCAAGGGGGCTGTTCCTCCTTTGACTAACTCTTATGTTTTGCTTTACTCTTAGTTGCTGTAAAAAGTTCTTGGTTTGAGAAAAACATAAGGCTGAACTAATATCCATTTCTTAAGCAACCAGCTATTACTAGACTCGTTAGGTATGTCACCTCTACTCGGGGGTCTTCCCACTCTATTGCCACAGAGACGGGTTAGTCCTTAAAAGACTGCCCCGGAGTAGCTCGTCTAGTTTCGGGTTTTCAGACTAAGGCTCTCTTTGCCTGAATTTTGCTTGCTAAACCATGATGCAAAAGGTACGAGGGTTAGTCTCTGCTTTTTTTTGCCTTGCGGGTTGTTTCACTTCTCTTTCAGCATTCCCTTGCGGTACTTTTTCTATTGCTCTGTTTTCCTTTTCTATCGCCTATACTTGGGGGGTAGAATGTTTTATTTTAAGTTTTAAATATTATTGTGTTAATTACGTTTGGTCATTTATTTTATAGGATTAGGCTAGCTGTTTTGCATTAAAATGGTCCGATTTCCACGGGCGTCTTCTCAGTGTAAGGGAGGTGCTTTAGTTTTAGCTACATTTTAATTGTTCCAAGTGCACCTTCCGGTACACTTACCTTGTTACGACTTGCCTCCTCTAGGTTAGCTAATACTAATTGTTTATATACTTTCTTCGTAAACGCTAAGAGGAGAGTGACGGGCGGTGTGTACGCGTCTCAGGGCCAATTTCAAGAGAACTCTCTGCTAACTCTTTACTGCTAGATCCACCTTCAATTGCGTTTTTTTCACAACGCCTTTCGTGATATTCTGGTTCAGAAAATGTAGCCCATCTCTTCCGCCTTCCATCGGCTACACCTCGACCTGACGTTCTGGGCTGTGCCCTTTTAGCTTACTGTTGGTCTCTCATGAGGTAAGCTGGCGACGGTGGTATATAGGCTGATTTTACAAGGAAGGGTGAGGTTAAACGTGGATTATCGGTTATAGGACAGGCTCCTCTAGGTGGGTTTGAGACACCGCCAAGTCCTTTGGGTTTCAAGCTTTGCTCGTAATCCCCTGGCGGATGGTATTTGTAAGTTTCCATCATTGTTTACGGCTAAGCATAGTGGGGTATCTAATCCCAGTTTGTTTCTTAGCGGTCGTGAATTCAATAATGTGTTAAAGCCACTTTCGTTGTGGGGCCTCGTAACCCGTAAGCGTATAACAGCTGTGGGTGTATTTAGCTTTAGTTTTTTGATTTATCTAATCACGCTTTACGCCGGTGGAACATCAATTTGAGCCTCGTCGTCTAACCGCGGCGGCTGGCACGAGTTTTGCCGGCCCTAAAATAACCCTAACTGAGTCAAGCTTTCGCTTATTGCTTAAAGTAAATCACTGCTGAATTCCCTTGGGGGTGTGGCTAAACAAGGCGTTATGGGCTGCACGGATGCGTGCCTGATGCCAGCTCCTCTCCCCGAATGTCGGGGATAAAGGGCATCCTCACTGGGGTGCGGGTACTTGCATGTGTAATTGGGGTTAAAACTGATGTTAAAGCCAGGACCATGGTTTTGTGTTGTCGGGGCTTTTTAGGGTCCATCTTGGCATCTTCAGTGCCACGCTCTAAAATCTTAAGCTACGTCAAC